AATAGAATTCGGAGAACCCGCTATCCCCTCGCTGTATCCAGCTTGGGAATGAGAGTCGGGATATGATAATTGAAGGAAGTCCCCTGAGATTGGGATAGAAATAAGGTTAAACTAGAATAAGGATATGATAAGGAAAGTGCTTGCGCTAGAGTCAGTCATTCCCCCTTTCCCATGCCTTTTAGGATTTACCCTGCTTTCTAGGAGAAGCAAGCCAGCTAAGCAACTAATCAAGTAAGCTAGTGACTCATTCAGTCCAAGGGGATAGTCCGGGGAGTTCCAAGGCTAGAGTAAGAAAGGTTCTTTCTCCCACGGGGAAGGTTTTCTTTGAAGCCAGTAGTAATGAGAGTAGGGAAGGTGATTCAAAACTAGCCTTGCGCTGACGAATAAGCTAAGTGCCCTCAAACCCTGCCTTGTATCGTATCCGTAAGCCGCTAATCCAGCGCTCTAACCCGGTTTAACAGTATCCAAGAAGCAAACCAGCCCACGAGCTAATCTGTAAGCTAGTGAGTCTCTATTTTATCCCCAGGGAATTTTTTTCGTAAGGATCTAGTAATCCCACGTGCTATCAAGTAAGGCGAGAAGGTAAAAAAGTTGCAAAGTAAGCGTAAGTCTGCCTTGTAGAAGTCGATAGCGTAAGATAGCGGACTGGTGCTATCCTATAATAGGATAACGCTTGCATTTAGGAGCTTCGAAATAGAAGAAGTGGTTTTCAAGGCACTTCATTTTTAGTAATAAAAGTAAGCTCAAGCCTAATAGAGTCCTCAAAAGTCTCTAAACTAAAGGAGAAAGGCGGGGTTTCCATTCCCTTTCTTCTGTTCTTGCTTACCTGCCTCACTCATACTAGCCATTTCCAGTCTCGTCACCAGCAGAAAGCACAATAGCAATTAAGTAAACACGAACCAATTTCGCCAAAACAAAGCCTTAACCCTCGTCCTATCTAGTCTAGGATAACTAGTTTCTCTCATTTGCTATCGTTATAATGTAAAATTTCTAATTCAATTTCCTCTTCCGCGGGGTAACTATGCCCTTTATTTGGTCTCGAAAGAACCGAACCAACTCGTCTGCCCATTCCATCCGCTCCGGAACTAAGAAAGAAGAAAAGTGAAGAAAAAGAGAAAAAAAGTAGCCGGCTGCTACTAAAAAAAGATCCATTCGGATCTACTACTGGATAGACTTCCCGATCAATTGCTATTGATGCTTGCTCTGGTGCTTCTAGCCTCGTATACGGATCTGGATCACGATCTCGATATGGAAGGTATGCTGCTGGTATTCGTAAGTCAGCTGGGTACTATGCAACGTCTTCTTTCTTGCAGCTTTTTTTTATCTTCACTTCATCTATTTCATTATTTTTCATTTACTAAAAGTAGTAATTCAATTACCAGTCGAGTTCTGATCAGCTAATTACTGTGAAATCGAATTGGAATGGATGTGGCACCTATCAAAGTGTGGTAATGGGTTGGTCTTCAACGTTCCAAGGATCTCCAATTTTCTTATATAAACAAAGGTCTTCTGCTCCTATTGATTTTGCTTTAGACTTAAAAAGCACCCTGCTGGTCTATTTTTAAGTTCTAAAATAGAATAGAAGTTAGCCTTCTTTCAAGAACTCTATAAGACTATGAAAGGCGCTAAGCCAGTTAAAGACAGAAGTCAGATTTTCTTCTACTGGTCGATTCAAAGAATATGCTTTCTTCTCCTAGGGAATAAGGTGAATAGGCAAGATTTGCATTTATCGTATATCTTAGATGAGGAGTTGTCGCCTCTTCTATTTAAGTTAAGAAGGAAAATCAACTAACAAGACCCTTCTATTCCCAAAAGCGGATTCAATAGGAGCGCATTCTTACTTGATTGATTCAAACACATTCTTGCTAACCGCCCTAACTCCGAAAAGGGCTTCTTTGTATACGGAGAGAGGAATCGGCACCCAAAAGGAAGAACATAAAGTCAGGAGTTGATGCGGCAGGGGTTAGAACAACTCAAGCTACAAGTAAGAAAGGTAGGGCGGATGGTGCTAGACCTTTTCTTACACTCGCTTTGGACTAGGTATGAAATAGCTTAGCTGAACTAAGGTTAAGGAGAGAGAAAGGGCAACTAAGGCAAAGCCAATGCCCCTTAGAACACCAAGAATGGTGAACCATCCCTTAGCCTCACTTTCATTTTTAGGAAGGAATCACAAATGAAGACAACTTCAGCACTTGCTCCGAGTAAGCAGTTAAAAAAAATTGAGATAGGATAAGGCGATGACTACAATACAATCGAGCGGGATCCGAAGATCAATCGAATTTCATTGCCCACCGAAAAGAAGGTATGGGATTCGTGTGTGGTAGTCTCAATTCATTCCCTCATGCGCATCTAGTGCAGTGTCTCTGTAACGTTCATAAACCCTCTCCTGTTTAGACATATAGCAGCCAGAAAGAGAAAGCAGTCTACAGGATAGACCTTTGCTTCGCTCTTCACTCTTTATGGGGCTCCGCCCTCCTGACCGGAGTGCCGTTCACTCGACTTCTTAAGCGGGAAGTACTTGTTCCCTTCACCAACCAAGCTTTGGATTTTCAAATCGTATGTATATAAGCATAGAAAGCGCACCGTTTTGATATGGCAGTTGAAAATAGATCTGGAGAGTTGCTCACTCCAACGAGCCTAGGTAGACTTTGTCCACTTCCTATCAAAGCTCCATCCAGTCTCCGGACTTGAAGAAAAGGGTGCCTACGAGACAGCTATGGTGTTGCACAGCAAAGTCTGTTGGGCAGCAGAAAATCCGTAATTAAGATCCTGAAGCGCTTGTCTGCAAAACCCTCTGGAAAGGTAGGTTTCTTGACATACTGTGACGATGGCTCCATACGGGATCGATCTTCTTGTCATATTCGTTCCATTCTGACTTAGAAAAATGTCTCTTGCTGTTTTCAAGCCAATCCTTTTCTCGCTTGGAGCTGAATGCAAGTATTTCCTTTGGCTAGAGGGAGCTGTGAGGGAAGGGGCGGATCCTTCTCTTCTATATGAGATTTAGCCCCTCGCTTCATGCTTTATCGTGAGACCTATCTCCTTCATTCCCTGGGATCACTTCGCTTGGCTTGCTACCATTCGTTCGATCTGCCTATTCCCTCTTATTCTAGCGCTGACCCCTGATTTGATTCTCCGCATCTATCGGGCAAAGAAGCATCGCATTCCCTCCTATTTTCGTAGTAAAACATCGCCCTAGACTGCTAACTAAGATTATAACCCTACTGGATCCTACTCTTGTACTAAACAAGACTTCCCGCTTAAGAAGTACTCGATTCCCGTGCGAGCTTTGATAATCAGTCTACTCCTTTATAACACAATCTCTTTCTTCTAGTCTTGCTTTCTCAAGCCAATCCTACGTCCGGGGTCCTCTTTTTACGTCGAACCCTAGTTGTTGGTAGGCCGGCTTTTGATAGGAACCCCTTGCCTGTAGGAAAAGTGTTTCATTTTGGGTTCGGAACTTGAACGCATAGTTTTCTTTCCTCTCTCCCTATCACGTTGATTGGCTTAACGTGCCAAAGCGCGCGCTATAGAAGTCTTTGGCATTGGATTTAGGGAACTTCCCCGGCTAAGCTTAAACTTCCGGATGGAGCCTACTTTTTTATTTATGTTTATGGCTATAGCCGACGATTGAGCAAGAGAACCCGGATCAGCAAGAGAGCATCTGTTGAGGCGTCAGCGAGCGATTCAGCAATGGCAGACTCCTCCGACAGCAAACTCTTCGGTGGCGGATGCTTAGGTAAAAGCAGGAGATTCTACTACATAGGAATGAGCTTTTCTATTGCTTGGAACTCTGACTCGTATGGGTTGCCTAAAGGCTCGAGACTCATTGGTCATGAAGAGGGCCTAATCCCAGGTTACTGAGTCTTTCTTTCATTATCCCCTTCCGAGATGAAACCTTCGGATTTAAAGGCTATTGCTCCTTATTCTATCAAGTAAGCAAATAGGAATTACCTTTGATTGGTCTTTGCTCAGAAACAGGATGAGGGATTAGCTTCGGTACGGGAATCAGGACGTAAGGAAGGGACCGACAACTATAAACTATACAATACGAATCAAAATAAAGAAATAAAAGGGGCTTCAGTCGATAACAGACCATAGGGAAGTAGAGCGTATAAAAACCATACCAATGGCACATATTCCAGATTTTCAACCTCATTGGCCCCGTTTTCCACATCCATATGCTTGAAACTTGGAAATAACTCTTTGATGGAGTCAGTAGGTAAATGCACATCCAGTCATACAACATAGAAACAGTAATTCATGTTCTTGTGGAATTACTTTGGTTATTAGTTAGGGATACAAATACAAATATAAATAAGCCAGGTAGAAGTTCCCATCCAGCATCTACGTTGAGGCCTCGTTTGAACTCCCAATTACGGGTGATACGTCGGATAGACTCTATCTTAGAGATCTGGTAAATCCCCAACTACAAGCTCTCAGTTATAGAGTGACTCGGAAGTACTGCTTCTGATGATAGCTATGCTGTAATCGAAGAACTGTAAGAAATGCATATTCTGAATGCTGTCCTAAGCTTCGCTCAACCTGTGAAATGAGGGCAAATGGACGGTTGCTTTCTTGTCTTGTCCAAAAACTGTCTTTCTGTTAGTCTGTCTAGCGTCTTTCGGTTAGGGTCCGCCCCGGGGGTTAGGTTAGACCGCTCGGGTTCTATTTTTTTAGAGTCTTGAAGGTAGTCAACGTGTCAGCCATTCTTCTCCCATTAGACTTGTTCATTTTTTTCTCTTTTTCCTTACTTCTTCCAAGTAAGTGAATTGACATTACCTTCTCTCTTCCTCTACTTTATTTTACAGGAGCGGGGAATACCACTCTATCAATAACAAGAAAAAAGTAGCAATTCAGTTTAAGTTTGAGCTTGGAAGCAACCTGCTATCTATCGATAGGCGAGAACAGACTGCTATTGCCTGCTTTGCCTATCTATTCTACTATGGCCGGCTTGGAGACATCAGAGGAAGACCATCATCTCTATCCCGGTACGATCATAGCTTCATTCATTCGTTGAACCTTTGGGATAACCATTAGCATTGAGGTCAATTACCACACCACCTATAGAAGTAATACGACATTACACGATGCGAGAGTGCATGGTCAACGCACGCCTAAAGCGCCTATGTTCTGCTTGCGGCCAATACAACCACAACCTAACTTGCACTAGATTCAACAACCGAAGCTACTGATAGTTCCGAGGGGACGGCATCCTCCTATACCTATAATAGTTAGCAGTACTGAACAAGCGAGTCATCGATCCGGGGAAAGAAAGGGGCCGCCTTTGAAAAAAAAAAAGGCAAGCTTTAGCTTTACTTGACTTGGCCTTCGGAACAAAGGTGATTCTGTTCATGCTTCAGACAATCTGACTAATTCTATATATATATACTTCTATCTAACTAATTATAGACTCTTTTTCTATTAGAAAGGCGAACCTATAGGCCTGTTTTAGCGCGTTTCCAAACCAAAGTAAACTAACCGTTTGTTTACAATACAAAGTAAACGCTAGTAAAGACCGGGTGAAGAATGAAAAACGCCCGCTAACGGGATAAGATCTTTTTTTTAGATCAGCAACGAATGTCTTGTATCTATTAAGAAAGATTTATCTCCGGGTTCAAACCCTGAATGCCATACCTTGCGGAAGGCGATTCACGAGAGAATCGCGCACAGTTCTGTTTGACCGAGATGTGAATGCCCGTGATCTGCTCAGTATAGTGATGGATTTCATGGCCGACGTCTAAGCGGCACGAATAGGCCGACATGAAACGAGTTCCCCGCGGAACATTTTCTCTTTCGTCCTCGGACGTTCGGACATTTTGTTGGATTTCGGCACTTGCGTTCTCATGCCCGAAGAAACCCTCGCGATTGATTAGGAGAAGCGAGAAAGATGGATTGTTGTCCATCGAAAATCGATAGGACCGGGGATTGATTGCCTTCTAATAGATGTTATGTCTTTCATTATTAAATGAACATCCAATCCCATGCTAATAAGAAAAACGAGCGATTGCTAGTCAGCTTTCATTTTCTTAAAAAGAATGGTAGGGGCTGAGGTTTTGAAGGCTTTCCAACTTTCTTCAATTAGGGAATAGCGCAGATGGATCAATCACGCGGTTCTGCAGTGTCCCCCAACTTGCTGTCCGCTCCCCTTCACCCTCTTTGCTGGAAGGGAAGATGCGAATTGTGAAAGCCTTCCCACCACGCGGAGTTCAAACCCCGCCGGAGAGAGAGAAGCGAATTGAAAACCGGCCTAAAATCTCATCCCTTCGCAATCGAAGGGAGGATGGATGAAAGCGGGAAAAAGACGACTCTTCGCCACTGAGTCTATCGCTGCTACTTCAGTCTTTGAATCTGATTCTAGCGGCATTATGAAGCTCTAAAGACACTGTGTCTAACGACTCTATCGCCCCTAGTCTATCAACTAAGCCCTTCGTCCCTTTTTCACTTGTTTCAAATACTCTGCCAACAAACAGGCTATTCCGCGCCTTGACAGAGTCAGAACCTTTTATCTGCTCATACAGGGCGTCAAAAGGGGATGGTGGTGAGCCGAACCCCGACTCACCGACCATGTGACTCATACTGAAGGTAGACAGATCGAGTCCACTTCTGCGACTGCTTCCTGCTTCTAATGCACGAAGATCATCCGCGGGTATTAGAAAAGAATGAAAACCCTGTTCCAATGACGTGGAAGTCTCGCTAGCTTGTATAAATACCCGGCTGAACCGCCGCGAACAAATCACTCATAAACATATGAAACCATTTCCCATGTTCTTCCCCCCTATTTGTCCCCTATCACTAGTGGTTACTCCCGATCCGAAGCACCCCTTTTCCATTCATAGAGAAATCCTATCGTTAAAATCAATAAATCGATTTGGGTTTTTCTGCACCATATTTTGATCTGCCTTTTCTTCGATCCGGAATTCCCAGCAAATCCTTGACTCCTCGAATACAATGGGATTTCACACCTGGCGAATCTTTCACTCTACCTCCTCTTATTAATACCATAGAATGTTCCTGCAAATTATGACCTTCGCCTGGAATGTGAGCAAATATATCATGTCGATTGCTCAACCGTACTTTGGCTATCTTACGTAGAGCTGAATTAGGTTTTTTCGGTGTTCTTGTTGAAACACGCGGGCGTACTCCTTGCTTCTGGGGACATTGGTCCGAAGCTCGAGTACGGTCCGTGCGCCGTTTTTCTTCTCTACCATGACGAATCAATTGATTTATTGTGGGCATCGCTCTTTCTCTTTCCTTTGTTTGTCCTTCCCCCGTATTATTTGTCCCCTATCACTAGTGGTTACTCCCGATCCGAAGCACCCCTTTTCCATTCATAGAGAAATCCTATCGTTAAAATCAATAAAAAGGCCATCATGGACCAAAATCCAAACGGATCAATCTTGTTGAGAGGTACTGCCCAAGGAAAGAAAAAGGTGACTTCCGGATCAAGGATAATAAATAAAATTGAAACAAGATAAAATCGTATATCGAAGCGACTTCTGGCATCACCGAAAGGATCGAAACCACATTCGTAGGCCGACAATTTTTCTGGATAAGTCGAAGTATTAGAAGAAAATGGAAAAGGAATACCGAGTGGGATCAAAGAAACTAGCAGACTGATCACTAAATAGATACAAATAGGCGCAAATTCTGACATCACCACAGACCAATTAGTTTTCTCGCTCCTCGCGGGCGGAGCGGCATACCGAAAAAAAGATAAGATCATTCATAGAGGGAATTAAGGGAGCCTCCGGACCCGGACGTCATCCTGCAGTTTCGAGAAGGAATCGGAAAGTGGCCCCGTCTCATTAAGATCATCAAGGATCTTATAGAGATTCGTCAGGGAGTCTTCCCCCGTAGCGGTCCGGGGGTTGTCAAGAGCCCGGGCCCCGCTGCCCATCCAATCCCCGCCTGGATCCCAGGAGGCCATTTTTTGAATGATGGCTGCTTTGGCCTCCATGAGATCCTGGGCCTCGATACGACAGAGGTCAATGACCTCTGAAGGGGGTCAGTCAGTACTATCTTTCTTCTCTATCTGGTATTCCTGTCTCTTTCTTTCTTCTCTTACGAGATTTGACTAAAGAAGATCTAACGATGGGCAAGAAGACGGATATTGAGTTGATTGGTTCCTTTTCCCGTAAGCTTCGCTTAAGCGACTACATACCTTCAACAGCTCAGAAGAAAGATTGGATTCTTACATTCATGATGAACCCAAAGAAAATGCTTTGGGCGCTTAAAGAATCGCTCTTTGCTAATAGACCGGACTGGCTTAGAATCAATGCTTTGAGCGCTAATGTAGAACCTAAGAACGTATTTTTGCCGGGGCCAACAGAGTCATTCTTACTGACTTAGCTAATTCAATTCTTTATAATGGGATGCCCTTTTCTAATGATAATGAAATGCCTGCCTTTCTAATGAGATGTGATCTGTCTAGGGCTAGCTGAACTAAGCCTCATCTGAGGAGGAAAGATTTGCTGCTTGATTACTTCTTCTTCTTCCTTGAATACCTTGATTTCCCACCGCTCCGTGGGGGCCTTTTCTTCTCACTTGAGAGATGCGATTTGAAAGAAGAGAAGAGATCAGTTCATCACCATCCCTTCCTCTAATGAATCAGATCCCATCTGCTAACTAGAACTCCGAGGGAAGGGAATAATGAGAAGAATTCATTCCTCTCCCTCTACTTGACAGTAGTCGTGAAAGCCCATAAATGAGAGCATAGGGTCGTCTTCTATTGGTACTCTAGTCGACAGAGTTCATGCGTAAGGAGTCATGTCATCTCTGGTCAATAGAGCAGGAGATTGGCGACCAAGTAAGCTCTATAAGAGAAGCGGGTAGGTTGAATACATATCAATAGGTATATCTCCTGAGCCTATGGTATAAGACTCGCAAGGACTAGACCAAGGCTTGGAGTATCTAAAGCCACTAGGCGAACTATTGGAGTCTATAAGGGCTTTAGTCCCATTGGTTTAATGCATAGCGTTTGGGGTCTTTCCTCATCCCTACTACTCTGGCTCTATCCCCATGCCCAATCTCTGACACCTAACCTACTAGCCGACAACGAAAATGGGCTAGCGAAAACCCGGACTTCCATCGGGCAATCATAATCCGCAACCGGCTTTATAGCCTTGGCGCTCGGCCTCTTGGAATTCTTGAAAGATGAACCTAAGGCGAACAACCCGCACAAGCTCTTGAAATAGGTCGAGCTGATCTCATCTCTTGAATGAAAAAAGAAGTGGATCGGATTGCATCTCCTATCCTGTGACCAAGTAGAAGAAGTAGAGCTGATTGAACAACTTACTTGATGAGATCGGCACCTCTGCTTTCAAAGGTTCTATCCGGAAAGGGACTTCCTTCAGAGGAACTGCAATTGGCATAGCTTAACGCTTTCCGTTTGTACCCACGGAGCGGTATTACGAGTTCGCTACACTTCCTTATAGGGAGACCGTCTTCTCGGGACTAATGAGCTCCTCTTTCGTTCTAAGGTCTAACGAAGGGTCTATTCTCATTCAAAAGAGCAGGACTGGGATCACCGAAAAAAGGGAAAGATGAAGCACAGCACAGAAAGGGCTTAAAAAGAAAGGGATTTCTTCCACTATTTATACCGAGATCGCTAGGCTTATCAAGCGTAGGTCTATTCATAGCCACCACTTCCGTAACCTCAAATCCTAGGAGCGAGACAAAGTAGACGGGGATACTCACTCGACTCTTAATCCGAGGAGACGGAAGACCAAATCAAAGTTCCATAGGCGATTGCTTAACCCGTGCTTGTAGTCCTTCTTTCTGATAGAGATGAGACTCACATGCACCCCCACTGCTTGTTCTAAGGCGAAAGAGTTTTCTAGTCCCACCCGCTTAAGCCCGAATGGTAGAAGGTCATGGGTTCCCTTCTGCTGGATTTCCTTCCTCTCGAAAGGTTAGCTAGCTCGACTTCCTGTCCAGTCTGCCTTTGAAGCCTAGTTCCCATTTCCTTCGTGTAAGTGAAATCGGTCTTAGTTGGATGAATAATCGAGTTCTTACTACGGTGAAGCAATGCTCTTCGCGGCGGGAAGAACTTGAGAATCACTTTCCTTTGCTGGTGCTTTAGGTTCACTTCAGTAGTTCGTAAGCCTTCCGTTCTTGCTCTTCCACTGGTTACCAGCTTATGACCTGCGGGTCACTAAGGCTCTACCCTTTCTGGGGGAATTGCTCCCCTTTTTTGATCGGAATTAGGCTTAGGTCTGATCATCGAAAGACAAAGGCATAGGCTACGACTTCTTCTGGGTAAATCGATCTTCCATAAGAACAAGAGAAAGTTCTTATGGTTGCTAATTCTACCTGCTCGAGAAAGGTTTCTCAATCTTCAATCTCCTAAGATTCGCCGTTCACTGGCCCACTCAAAGCCGTTCCTCCACCACCAGCGACAACTAAGGCTTCACCCGCAATCGAGTTCTCGGTCTCACCTGGCGTAAAAGAGAATCGAATCTCTTGAGTGAACCGTTGGAGAGGAATCAGAAATGGAACCTTTGGCGAGATTCTTCCCCACACCCGTTCGGTAGTCTACTTCGGTTACAACACTATTTCCCCTCCGTTAAAGCCATGTATTCGGCTTCCGTTGATGACAATGCCGTCACATCTTGCAATGCCGATCTCCAACTAATAGCCGAACCACCGAGGCAAAACACATACCCCGAAGTAGATTTCCGACCATCAAGGTCTCCACCATAATCGGAATCCACATAGCCAATCAAGTCATCACCATTCCGCCCATACTCTATACAAGTGCTAGAGGTACCCCGCAAATACCTAAGGATCCACTTGACCGCTTGCCAATGTGCCTTTCCGGGATTCGCCATGTACCTACTCACCACGCTTACGGCTTGAGCAATGTCCGGCCGAGTACAAACCATAGCATACATTATGCTCCCAACCGCATTGGCATAAGGAATGGATGACATGAACTCCTTGTCTTCCTTAGATTTTGGAGAATCCAAGGATGACAATTTGAAATGAGATGCCAAAGGTACGGAAACGGGCTTGGCATCCAACATATTAAACCGCTCCAAGACCTTCTCAATGTACTTTTCTTGGGATAACCGTCTCTTGCGATCTCGTATGATCTCCATGCCGAGAATTGTCTTAGCCGGCCCCAAATCCTTCATTTCAAATTCCCCTTTCAACATCTCTTTCACCTTCTTGACCTCAAACATGTCTTTTGCTACCACAAGCATATCATCAACATATAGCAAAAGATACACCAAAGAGCCATCACTCACCTTCTTCATGTAGACACAACTATCGTAGTCACTCCTAGAGAACCCATGCCCCAACATAAATTGGTAAAACCGTTTATACCATTGCCGAGGTGATTGCTTCAAACCATACAAGGACTTCTTCAACAAGCACACATGGTCCTCTTTCCCCTCAACAACAAAACCATCCGGTTGTCGCATGTAAATTTCCTCCTCAAGCTCTCCATGCAAGAAAGCGGTTTTCACATCCAATTGCTCCAACTCCAAATCATGCATAGCAACAAGAGCAAGTAGAGTACGAATAGAAGTGTGTCTTACCACCGGTGAGAATATTTCATTGTAATCAACCCCCGGAACTTGGCTAAAACCGCGTGCCACAGCCCTTGCTTTGCACCTCGGCTCCTCAATTCCCGGAATCCCCTCTTTGTACTTGTAGACCCATTTGCAATCAACAATCTTCTTACCCCGTGGTCTCTCTACAAGCTCCCATGTTTTATTTTTGTGGAGAGACTCCATTTCTTCTTCCATGGCAACTTGCCATTTCCCGGAATCAACACTCTCCATGGCCTCGGTATGTGAAGATAGATGGCTCGTGATCAACCACATCATTAGCAACATTCAAGGCATAAGCCGCCATCTCCTCATAACCAAGTCGATTAGGTAAATGGGAAACCTAGTCCTCCTTTGAGCAAGACTTGGAGATGGTTCCTTCCTAGGGGAGGAAGTGAAAGGAACATCTCCACCTCTTTGTGGTGTTTCAACACCACCATCATCATCAAGAACATCTTCATCTTTCTTATGTGTCTCACCATCCTCCACCTCCTTCTCGGCAAGCTCAAAAGAAGAAGTTTCCTCCTTATGGAGAAACACGGACTCATTGAAAGTGACATCTCGGCTATTGATTCTTCTTGATGTGCTAGGGTCCCAAAGTCTATAACCCTTGACCCCATCCGTGTATCCTAAGAAGATACACTTCTTTGCTCTTGGCTCCAACTTCCCGTCGTTCACATAAGCATAAGCCGGGCAACCGAAGACCCTCAATCCGGAAGAATCCGCCGTCTTCAACCCAAGAGCGGTATGTGGTGACCGGTTTGCCACATGAGCCGCCATTTTCACCGCTTCGACCCAAAACCTCTTGCTTAATCCCGCTTGGAACAACAAACATACAACGAGCCTTCTCAAGCAAAGTCCTATTCATCCTCTCCGCCACTCCATTTTGTTGTGGTCGACCAACACAAGTGCGATGACGAACAATCCCAAGTTTCTTGCAAAACTTGGTGAATTCTTTCTCCACGAACTCAAGACCATTATCCGTTCGCAACCTCTTTACTTGCCTTCCGGTTTGCTTCTCAATCATAGTTTTCCAATCTTTGAACTCCTCAAAGACCTCATCTTTATCAAGAAGAAAACCCACACCTTCCTTCCTTTAATAAGAATCAATTATGGTGAGCAAGTAACGGTGACCCTCCAAGGATGGCTTCCTAGATGGACCCCACAAATCCGAGTGAATGTAATCAAGTGTACCCTTTGTTCTATGTGTGGCCGCCTTAAAGCTAACCCTTCTTTGTTTCCCGAACACACAATGCTCACAAAATTCCAAAGAACCCGTAGCTTGATTACCCAATAGACCCCTCTTGGACAATTCCGACAAACCTCTCTCACTCATGTGCCCAAGCCTCATATGCCACAACTTCGTATTATCGGACTCGGACATTGACGAAGACACCGCCGATGCCGAACCCTCAACCGTCGACCCGATTAACTCATAGAGTGAGCCAACCTTCTTGCCCTTCATCACCACTTGAGCACCCAAAGCAACTCTAAGTTCACCCCTTTCAAGAGTGCACCGACAACCATTGCTATCCAAGGTACCCAATGAGATCAAATTCTTAGTCATATCCGGAACATGACGCACATTTGATAGAGTGCGGACCATTCCATCAAACATCTTGATCCTCACCGTCCCAATTCCCGCAACCTTACAAGCCGCACTATTGCCCATTAGCACCACTCCACCTTGAACACTATCATAAGTGGAGAAGCAATGTCGATTGGGAGTGATATGATAAGAACACCCCGAAGAAAGGATCCATTTTTCACCTTGAGTTCGATTCAACCGCAAGAAGAATTGAATCATCACTATCACTATGAGCCACCGCCGCCGAATCGTCTTGGTGAGATGTACTAGCAACACCCTTACCCTTGTTCTTTTTCCCCTTCTCCGGGCAAAACTTCCGAATGTGGCCCTTCTTTCGGCAAGCATGACAAACAACATTCATTCTTAAATCTAGATTTGGACCTAGACTTAGAAGTATCGGTTCTAACACCTGAATTGTTCCTCTCCTTTGGTCTACCCCTCGCAACAAGACCTTCACCACCATGCACAAGGTCATCATTTCTAGTTAATTGATTCTCAATTAACTCCCTTTGCAACAACGCACTCCTAACATCCTCAAGTGACAATTCATCTCTACCATACAAAACCGTCTCTCTAAAATGCTTATAATCGGGAGGCAATGAACACAACAATCGTATAGCTAAATCCTCATCATCTAAAGTAACATCTATATTATGCAAATCCATAACTATAGAATCAAACTCATCAAGATGAAATTTCAAGGATTTACCTTCTTCAAGTTTGAGGTCATGTAGTTTGCTCTTCAACAAAAGTCGATTGGTCACCGATTTTTTCATGTAGAGCGACTCGAGCTTCAACCATAACCCCGCCGCCGTTGTTTCCTTCGCAACCCCCCTCAACACCTCATTAGAAAGACTCAATTGAATTAAGGTGAGTCTTTCCAACTTTTGAAAATCCCCCTCCAACATATCCGAAGGTTTCTTCTTAATCCCAAGCATTGCCTCATCCAAGCCATTTTGAACCAAAATGGCATTCATCTTCAAGTTCCATAATCCAAAGTTGATAGACCTATCAAACTTCTCAATTTCCAATTTGGAACCTCCCATGGCTCAAACACCTTCCACAACTTCAATCTTCAATCAACCAAAACAAGCCCTAATTCAACCCAAAGATCTAACCTTGGCTCTTGATACCAATTTGTTAGAGCAAATGGTTGATAATTGAAGTAATTAGCAAAAACAAATTGGACAATATCATACTAATGTTGGAGTTGAGGTACGCCCGCGGCCTAACGGCCCAGTCTCCGAACCTGCGCCTTACGGCTTGAGCCTTCGTCCGTGCGTCTATTCTAGACTTGCTGCTTCGCACCTTCGCCTAATGGCTTGTCTCTACCGAGCCTTTCTTTATCTAGCGACAAAACACTGATTGGGATTCTACATCCTTTATCTAACGGCACCGACCGGACTTATTGGGAGTTCCATCCATTCTTGATACTTGTTCTTATTTAGTCTATGCCCACTCTCGTGACTTGCTAGGGGTTCCTTCCATTCTTTCTCTAACCCCGAATTCCCGGTCTATTATATCGGGCGGGACTCAAGAGACTTATTAGGAGTAGGTCTCCATCCCTTCTCGACACTGATTAAGGTTCTCTAACCTGCTGCTAGGATCTGTTTCCTTTCTTGATACTTATTCTTAGCCTGCTTCCTTTCTCGGCACTCATCAGGAGTAGTAGGCTCGAAGAGACAAGCCGATAGGCGCAGGAGTCTCCAGCCATTCTTCATCTAACGGACACCGATTAGGAGTTCCATCTGGACTCGACACCACAATTAGGATAGGATTAGCGGGAGTCTCTCTAACTCGTCTTATAACTACTAGGATCTGCTTCTCCTTCGCCTATCGGCTCTCCTCTTCGACCCTTCTTCAACTGCTAGGACCCGCTTCCCCCTCTTTGCTAGGGTCTGCTTCTTTAGCTGCTAAAGGAATGTTCCCGGGAGAGGCCCTCATATTTAGCTAGAGTTTTGGACTCTTAAGATGGCCGTATACCACCCCCTTTCAGCTTCTACGAAAAGGCTAGAATTCTAACGGTTGGAACGAAGTCTCTTAGGAGGGGTATTCTACTATGTAGACCAAAAGGTCTTGGAATGGAGTTTGCGCTTTCCTAATAAGACTGGAAGCCAGAAAGGGTTCTGATCCTGTGTCTGTTATGCTTGACTGAAGCTAAGAAGTTTAGGTTTCATCCGAAAAGAGAAAGTACATCATAGGTAGCAGTTCATGCAGAATAAGACCTGACGACAGTGTCCTCCAAATATCCTAGCCTCGAGTCGTGAAAAAGCGGTTAATGAAGTCCGACAAAACGGGTTTTCCCCAACAAGCTTTACACGGACAGGGAGCTCTAGGAACTCTGAATAGTTGATTTGAATAGTGTACGAATCCTTTGAATCCGGTACCAACGGACCCTTACTCCCAATTCTTAGTCTAAACCTTTATTCTATTCTCTGGTCGAACCAATGAAACGACAGTTAACCGCAAACTCTTCTAAGCTGGGACCCCCTCTAAAAGGGTTATGAACACGAGAGCCATTCTTAGGAAAGCAATGGAGAAATACATACCCCTTGAAAATGAAAAAAGCAATGCTTTCTGGGTCATCTTTCTTGTTCGAATGTTCCTGCGTATCGACTTGGAGCTGAGTTCGCCCCTGCGCCCTATCGGGCTTGACTCTAAAGAGCCTGCGTCTCTACGAGACGCAGAAGCGGCAGAGCTGAATAACGTCGTTTTACGACTCAGTATCGAAGAGACAAATAGCGTATAGACGCCGGAAGGGAAACGGGCTTACAACGTTTTGTCGTACAGGAGGGTCACATTTCGGGAGAAGCGGAGAAAACCCTAACCCTATTCTCGGATAAGCTAGTTTTGCAACCTCTACTACATTTGTTTTTACCATATTTACTCTATTTTGTACGTTTCGGGTATAGCACGTCCTTTTTATTTTGGACTATAAGAAATCCATACTTTGACACCTATGATTCCGTAACGAGTAGATACTTCCGCGGAAGCATAATCAATTTCCTGGTGTAATACATTACAAGATGTTTTTCCATATTTTCCGCATTCAGTTCTAGCAATTTCTGCACCTTCTAATCGACCTGAACAACATATACGGATCCCCTCTACCCCCTTTTTCATTACTGATGGAATCTTTTTCACTATTTTACTAAAAATAGAACGAAATGATCCTCTTTTCTTTTTCGGTTGAAAAGATATGTCTTGAGCAATCGGAGAAGCACTTTGATAAACAGATTGGATTTTGACCGATTCAATTACGGTATTAGTGTTTGTTCTATTAGACAACAAAGATCGCATTTTTTTCACTTCGTTCAAATAAGAGTTATACCCGTAAGGAATTTGTCTGTTTTTCAGTATGATCTCTATCATCATCTCTATTCCCTTTATCAATTCTCTTATCCCACCTAGATCTATGAATTTTTCTATCAATTTCATTACCTTTTCCTTACCCATGAGGTTCCAACATTTTCTCCGTAATTTACCTAGGAGTTGTATCCGGGCAACTTGAAAAAAGATGTTCTTATAAACTCTATCTCCATCCCTTGGAAATAAAAAGGTAGCACCGAAGAAAGGAAAGAGCGAGATGGTAGTTTTTATTCTTCCCGCGAAGCGAAGATCATTCGCTTGGTGAATGAAGTGGGTCAACCTCTTTTTGGCTTCGGCCAAACACTTTTTCTCGCTGGTCGAGCTTTCCACAAAAAAAGCGATGCGAGAACGTATTCTCTTATCTAAGCTTCTTCCCTGCGCATTAGCTCTTTTCATCGTGGATGGTTCAACCACGCCCGGTGCCACGAAATGATTGAGAACTAGGACGGGATCGAAATGAATTTTGTTCTTTGTATTCAATAAGTATTGCATGACCAAATAATTAAAGGAAGGGCGCACTGCAGGGAAGGCCCCTTTAGGTAGATGACCTGTCGGGCCGCCGTAGCGGGACTTCTTTGGGAATAATAATAATAACTTGAATAACTTAGACTTCTTTGGGAATAATAACTTAGACTTTTTGTAGGAATAATAAGCATTTTCTATGTTATTTACAACCTCGGCGGCGTATTTCGGATGCTTGGAGGCCCCGCTGACCCGAAGTGATTTAGAAAGATTCTTCTTTATCGATGGTGATCGGTCATGGTATCCATAGCGTTGCTTCTTTTTTGGCCAAACCCTGATTTCGGTTTGCTTTTTCTGGTCGTCGAGCCTGATCGACTCGACTCTTTTCCCGGCCCTTCGGCCTCTCACCTCGTTTCGTTCTTCTTTTTTACCCTCGCTTGAATAAAGACACTCGATCGGCCCGACTTTCCCAAATCCCCACCACCGGCCCTTCATCTTTATGGATCTGGATTTTTTGCGTCGTTTCCGACGTTGTGGTCGACAAGGAAGAAAGAAATTAATGAATGTTCTTTTTTGAAAATGTATAATAATACACCTACCGAGGCGAAAGCCAAAGGTAAGTCTCGTAGGCGGACGTATCGAACCAAAATAAGATCTCAGATTGATATCTTGATATACTAATTTACCATAATAAGAATCACTAAACCAACTTGAATCTGAACTGCGATTCAGATCAAGTCTTACCGAAATCGGATTTCCTTTTCGTGCCATATATGCTTAGACTTTACTTTTTTCCCCCTTTTCTTCCCGGTTCAATCTTTTTTTCGAAGGTCTTCGTTTCGATTGAGCTTCTCTTGGCCCTTAGCCTTTGATGAAGATGATCAATGGTTCTGCCTGCAGGAAGAAAGTCATTTACCAATCCCCAAAGCTACAAGAAACCCGAGACTACAACAACCGCTGCCCGAGATAATACTTTTTTGCGATGCGGCGTGATTCAAATTGCTACGCCTTCTGATCACCCGAGAAGCCCTCGATGAACCGCCTATAGTATTATATAGACTTATATATAAATAAATATTTTTAAGTATGACTAATCTGAGGAAGAATCGTAGTTCCTGCACCTTGCGTGGCGTCTCCCAGTCCACCACGGCTTGCACCCACCTTCTCTTGATCCAACCAACTCATGCCGTCGCCAATCCAGTGCCCAAGGAACTAGACCTTATGCAAAGCACCTTTTTCACATAGAGCTTATTTTCCCTTATGATCTGGTCGCGAAGTGAACCAGCTGGAATGCAAAGCTGGTTGCCTTTGAAAAGATAACCATCATGTAAAATGTAGGGGAATTTTCTGCTGCTGGATAGTTCCTTCAAGTTCTCTAAGACTTGGCTGAAATATGGGTCAGTTTGGTATTGATCTTTCTTTTCAAGCTGAATCGAATAATAGAAATCTCGTAAGAGACGAAAGCAATGCCCAAAGACTCCCATGCCTTTCTTGGTTGGAAAAAACCCAACCGGTGATTTCCGACAAGTCTTTCTTCATTTTTGAGCAAGAAGCGGAACTAGAGGGATGAAATGAAAAGTGTTTATTACGATTACGCCCAACAGCCCACTTGAGCAATTTTCCATTCTCCCATTGATTCCTATGAAAATAGGAAACTTGTATTTCTCATTCACAAATCCATCTTTGTTTATGCTGCTAACTCTCAGTTTGGTCCTACTTCTGCTTCATTTTGTTACTAAAAAGGGAGGAGGAAACTCAGTACCAAATGTTTGGCAATCCTTGGTAGAGCTTATTTATGATTTCGTGCTGAACCTGGTAAACGAACAAATAGGTGGTCTTTCCGGAAATGTGAAACAAAAGTTTTTCCCTTGCATCTTGGTCACTTTTACTTTTTTGTTATTTCGTAATCTCCAGGGTATGATACCCTATAGCTTTACAGTTACAAGTCATTTTCTCATTACTTTGGGTCTTTCATTTTCCATTTTTATTGGCATTACTATAGTGGGATTTCAAAGAAATGGGCTTCATTTTTTAAGCTTCTCATTACCTGCGGGAGTCCCGCTGCCGTTAGCACCTTTTTTAGTACTCCTTGAGCTAATCCCTCATTGTTTTCGCGCATTAAGCTCAGGAATACGTTTATTTGCTAATATGATGGCCGGTCATAGTTCAGTAAAGATTTTAAGTGGGTTCGCTTGGACTATGCTATGTATGAATGATCTTTTATATTTCATAGGAGATCTTGGTCCTTTATTTATAGTTCTTGCATTAACCGGTCTTGAATTAGGTGTAGCTATATTACAAGCTCATGTTTTTACGATCTTAATCTGTATTTACTTGAATGATGCTATAAATCTCCATCAAAATGATTTTGGATTTATATAAGAACAAAAGCGAGGTATTTATGCGGCTGTTCGAAGAGCGACGTATATGCTAAGGCTCTGAAAGCAGAGAAAAGCGCTAGCCTGTCCTTACTTTCACTTTATTAGTATAGGAGAAAGTGTTATGGCATGTGAACAGGGAAGAAGCTTCCCTTAAAAGAAGGGTGCGTAGCCTTTTCCTAGGAATGGTGTTCAATTCTCTCACCAATTCTCCCTAGTATGAAAAGTTGTGAAGAGGGAAACTATCTTACATGACAAATGCTACAAATCGACCGCTATTAGATAGATAGATATAGATTCGCCTCGAGAGTTGTGTGATAAATGGGCTTTTGAGACTCCGTTTTGTTAACAGCAGGTACTGTTTCTTCCTTACTTTAACTAAGTAAGTCAACTCCCTTGCGCTTAGTTAGCAGAATTCTTTGAATTCCTCATACCATTCCTAATATATAGTAGCGTACTGGACTCCATCTACATAAGTAGAAGCATTCAAGAATCACTTGACAGTTCTTATTTCCATTTTCCGACTCTCATCTTGTTAACTGACTTAAGCGCAATACTTATCCTTAGCATATACTATACTAAGATCTGCGAACCAAAGCAAAGACAGGACAAGTTGAAAGCGGTAGTTAGACTTTCGTATATGCGTCGGTTCGAAACAGAGGTCAATGTTCATCGAGCCTTCTTCTTCTATACCCGGTAAAAAGTAGCACGATAGCGGGGTTTCAGCTAATGGCATATTATAGTTCACGCCATTAGGTAGGTACGTTAGGCTTTCCCTTATCTCCTGTTCAATTCTCATCCAAACCTCCAAGTATGTAACTCGTTCCCTATGGTCGAGCTGAACTAACGTCCATCCGCTCCTCCTTAGGCCTTCGTACCATCTACGTAAGGACGTCTGAAGTTCTTTGATCATACTCATCCAGGATAGAAGGACAGAAAGAGCCATCCGACCAATTGAAGAGCTTAATATATACTATAGTTAGTGGCGATTCGAAGATCGACGTATAGACGTCGGGGAACGAGAAAAAGCTCTGACAAAGCCATGAGGAGGAAATCGGGCAAGCAAGCTACCGCACTACGGCCGGAAAAAGCATAACGAGCCGTAAAAAGAGCGCAAAAGCACAGTCTCCTTGCCTTGATAACAAACCCAACGCTCAAAAGAGACCTCCTACACGCGCGGGAACCAGAACAAAAGAAGGAAGGAGATAGAACCACTAGTCAAGACCGCGCAGACCGACAGCCGTTAGAGAGAAGAAGCAAGAGAGAGGGACCACAGGCTAGTTACTAGTCCCCCGGCAGCTGCCACCGGATCAAAGAAAGAAAGCGGGAAAGCTGGAACCGTGCTATCTTGAACCCCGGCTTTCTCACTTGTTTTGGTTTTGTGCCTTTAAGATATTTCTTAAGGGATGACCTGTATCTTTCTTTCTGGTTTGACACCTCTTGGAAACCGGAAAAAGATACCTTAGGTATTGGGCATACCTTTCACAGCTATATTCAAATCCGTGGTCGCCTAGGTCACGAACCGCAAGCAAGACTATTTCGAGAAGCGCCTATCCACTACGAGATTAGATAGAATGCCCAGATAGCTCATCACATCTAAACAAGAGCTGAGGGCTGCTTCAGACTTACTAAGCCGGCATAAGTTCCCAGACTAGAGCCGCACCGCACACATATGATGGCCTACCAGCACCATACGCGGCAGCAGAAGGGCAGCAAGATTCGGAAGATAGTAAGCACTCACAGCAGTAGAGTAGAAGGAGAGGGCCGCTCTCGCCCTAAGCAGCAAGCGCTAAATTAACGCAGAAAGAATGAAGCTGAAGAAAAGACTATAATAATCACAGGTATGAATCTTGTGATAATGGGCATAGTTCTTTTTTGCTTTGTATTTTTCGTACGTATCTACACATTCAATTTGAAAAATGGAAAAAGACTTATAATTGACTTTTCCATTAGAATGATTGTAAGTGTTTACTTTTCTTATAAGTTTGGTATGGTCTTCACCTACTTATTCTCGTTCTTTGGTGTCTTAGGTGTATACTTCAGGAATCCCATGTAATTAGCCAGAATTCTCTAGGAATTACTACTGTTGCTCATGTATATAAATAGACACAATGTATCAATGAAATATCACTTTTGAGCCGCCAACATTCTTCTTCTCTCTATTTTCTCCTTCATTCACTGGTTGATACTCTTCATGGTATCAGAGCCAGGTTGCGTTGACCTCAAAAATGGAATCTTTTTTTGATCAACCTTAAAATCACATACATTCCAATGCCTACAAAAGGTGGAAGCATCACCATGGCAGATATGATGAACCCTCTCTCTCTACTTGCATCCTTCAGATGGTCCTCATACTGGAACCATACCTGAAAAGCTGAGTGGCCCTTCAAATTACAGAACATGGAAGAGAGACACGGAGATAGTCTTAGCTTCAAAGCGAAAGCTTGGCTTTGTAACAGGCTTGGTGAAGAGAGATCCTGAAGATGAAGAAAAGCAAGATCAGTGGGATACTTGCAATAACATGGTGATAGCATGGTTAACTGGTTCCATGACACCAAGTGTGAAGGAATCTGTTGTGTATGTGAGGAATGCAAGGGAGATTTGGGATCAACTTGAGAAAAGGTTTGCACTCACAAATGGAACAAGAAAGTAGAAACTTAACAAGGCTGTGTATGATCTCAGGCAGAAGGAGAAAACTGTTACTGAATATTACACCAAGATTAAGTCTTTGTGGGATGAGATTGACTCCATGAGAGCAGCTCCTCCTCTGACTGAAAACAATGCTGAAATTTCAACCTATGTCAGAGTTATGCAACAAGAAAGAGAAGAAGATAAAAGTGAAGAAGCGTTTACTTTCTCTCGACTATGGCGATTTCTGAGTAGCTCGGTTTCCTTCAGCTCCTTCGATTCTGCCATGGCAAAGAAAAAGAAGGCCTCAACACCTCTTCCCCAGACTCTTACCAGCTCAAATGAAACCCTTGTTAACAATACTTTGCAAAATTCGAAGAACACTGGTGCAGTTTCAAACCCTAGCACCATTGTTGAAGATGAAGAATTGGTAACACCTGGGCCCTCCATTGTTCATCCATCGGTTGGGGCGGACTGATGCAGAGATTATTGCTAGCTTTAATAGGCTGTCTTTTGGTAACCTCAGGGAGAACACCAATGGAACAGTAACTCGAGATCCCCCTGTTACTTAATCTGGTGGTGGGTATGCTGCTACCAAACAAGCTTCTTCTGCTGATGCAGGGAAGCCAACTGAGGATGCTTCTTCTGATTGGACTGAACTCTTCAAGGGGAAGATGAATGCTAAGGGGTTTCTCTCCAATTTGTTGCCCCGGAAGGTCAATCTGTGGCACAGTTACAATCTGCAGAGCTTGAGAAAGGTAATGAGAAGTGGTCTAATGCAATTCTTGGTGGGTTATAAGCCTACTTTAGCTGCTGTTTACAGATTCATTAGCCAACAATGGAATCAGGTTTCTAAACCTTCAGCTTTTTTACATGATGATGGGTACTTTGTTGTTAAGTTTCAATCTGCTGCAGATATGCATTCTGTGTTGTATTCAGGGCCTCATATGTTCTTTGGGAAGCCTTCTATTGTTAAACCTTGGTCTTCTAGCTTTCATTTTCATGATGAGGTTTTAAGAACTGTGCCATTGTGGGTGAAGTTTCCTAATCTGCCTCTTAACTGTTGGAGCCCTGACTCTTTAAGTAGGTTGGGAAGCTTACTAGGAGTGCCTGTGTGTGCTGATGAGTGCACTTCTAGTCAGGGTTTCTTTTGCTAGGCTCTTGGTAGAAATTGATGTGACCAAGCCTTTGCCTACTAGCATCTCTGTGGAAGGTCCTGATGGGGAAGTCATGGAGCAAAATGTGATTTATGAGTGGCGCCCTCCTTTTTGCTCTACTTGTAATAAAGTGGGGCATGATTGTGCAAAGAAAGCTCCAGAGAAGAAGAAAGTCTCCAAGAAATGGGTTCCTAAATCTAAGGAGGCTGATGCTGAACCAGTGGTAACTGAAGCTGTTCCTACTGCTGCTTCTAATGCAGGTGGGGGGCCTGAGATTGTGACTGCAGGGCAACCTCTTGCTGTGGTTCCTGTTACTACCCCCATCCCACAGACTCAGCACAACTCCAGTGAGGATGGTGAATGGCGGGTGGTTGCTAGGAAAATAAAGAGTAAGGGAAGGAGATTGGTTAGGCCTGCGATTGGCAGTTCTAACTCCTACATGGTGTTGATTGAGGAGGAGCCTCAGATTCCTGAAGATGATGGGGATGGAAAGGAGCAGGATCATCCCAACCCTTCTCAATGATTCTGGTAACTTGGAATATTAGAGGGTTCAATGACCCTCACAAGGTTTCAGTAGTTAAGAAGCTGCTGAAAAGCCATAATGTGAATATTATAGGTATATTAGAGACTCAAGTTAAAGAACATAAAGTTCTTGGTATTCAAAGGAAGTTTGGGTCTGCTTGGCTTTGGCAGTGCAACTATTCTTTCTCTCATAAAGGGAGGATTTGGCTAGGGTGGAATGCTGATGTTCTCTCTGTTGATATAGTGCAGGTTCAGGAACAGTTCATTCATTGTCTTGTCCATTCCAAAGACTTGAAACACTCTTTGGCCTGTACTGTGGTATATGGTTTGAACACTGTGGAGGAAAGGAAGGTTTTATGGAGATCTCTGCAAGGGATAAATATTCAGGCAATTCCTTGGCTTATTGCTGGGGATTTTCATGCTATTCTCTCTTGTGAGGATAGGATTAATGGAGAGCCTGTGGCTCACTTTGAGACTAGGGATTTCAGTGATTTTTTGGTGGATGTTGGTTTGACAGAGATCAAGAGTAAAGGTCCATTTTTCTCTTGGTCCAATAAGGGGTCTGGAACTAGCAGAATTGCCAGTAGGATTGATAGAGGCATTGTGAATCAATGCTGGATGCAGAAATATCCTAATGTGGAGTACCTTTTTCTCCCCCCCTGGCATCTCAGATCATAGCCCTCTTTTATTTGAGTGCTTTGATGCGTCATTGGGTGGTGGTAGACCCTTTCTCTTTCTTAATGTGATTGCTGATCATGCTCAGTTCCAGGACATCTTGACTAGCTGTTGGAATAAACCAGTGGGTGGTTGTAAGATGTTTCAAGTATGGTCTAAGTTGAAGGAGGTTAAGGCTGGGGTCAAGCAGCTACATACTACTCATTATGCTGGGGCGAAGAGCTGGGTTGATAGACACAGGAGCGAAGAGTAGCGTTGATAGACGCAGGCAAGATTAAGGAGTTGATAGATTCCTTAAGTTTGATAGATTAGACTAAGAATCCAATCTTTCTTCATGCTAAGAATTTGCTTTCCTATTCTTTTATATGAATAGTCTTTCCTTGGCCTTTTCAGTCTCATTCCATTCAAGCAAGCCAGTCGTAGCGGGCAAGACAGCAAAACCTGAAGTAAGGGAACGAACGCTAGGAAGTTTTCTAGACTGGGAGCATCTGAATCCACAGTAATAGAGTCAGCAGCACATTCATCTCTAGATGGGCTAGGTATCGAATCCCTGCTATCAAGCGAGCAAGAAGCATTACATCCACCAAGCTTAGCTTGAGGAAGGATATGCACTTGTATGATAACAGACTTTATAATAAGACGCAATCTATCCAGTAGTTTATATCATATACCCTTTTCTTCTTTTTATTCTGAACTCATTCCATCAATATATAGTTGATATAGATCTGTTCCGCAGGCGTTAGTAACGAATAAACTGTTTAATATACAAACAGTGATGCAGGCAATCACCACTTTAGTAAGTATTACTTTCTTGTGGTATTCCACGTTGGTTTCCTCACCTCTTCTTATTTTATTTCCAACAAGGGATCGAAGGTACCCGTCTCGTTCGACTCAGCGATGGTCCCTAACACCGAGGAGCTGGCACCACCTCTTTCGAGCGTGCCCGCCTGAATCATATTATACATATGATCGCATAGATCTATGGAGCGCTGGATCATCGGGGCAGACCAGTCTCTTGATCTGTCCTTGATGTAATTTACCACCTCAGGGTTTAGGATTTCATTCTAATTTTAATACCCTACAGACTGCATAAGGACTGGCATTAGATAGTACCATATTTGAAACCCTAAGCAGATCGATAAATTCATTGCTTCTATGTTAGCATTTACAGCGTCAAGGTACACTGAAAATGTATCGTACCCCCTCCATCTGAAAGTTGAGAACCCATCGTTAATGCTTTGGTAGGTCACCTGTCGCTTTTGTAATATCGAAACTATTAATCCTGCAATTCCCCTCTTCTCGTGTTCATTCATAACATTTCTACTACTTGAAGAAAGCGTTAGTAGTTTAGTTTCGGTCCATCTATAGAAGATGCCTTTGCCAGGCTATTTTCCACATTCCTTGCATGAAGATGGATCTCTCGGGTAGCTGCCTATAGTGCCTATGTTTGAGGAAATCCAAACTGAATGAACTGATGGGCAACCCGCTCGGATCTTGTTGTTTAGGCTTCAATCCCCCTGTTTGTCAGACGATCGGAGTGCTAAAACACCTAAGAAGGGGTAGATTCGCTCAGAGGCTAATGTCTGCCTATATAAACTCATTTTCATACTTTTAGGCCTCAAACTCTTGTTTTCTCAGGCAGGATTCTTAGGCACCCCTCAGGTCCTCTACATCAGCTTCTCTCTTTTCAAAGTCGAACCAGTAAACTTCCTCAGAATGGTGTGACAGTTTGTCTTCCATTCAACTCGTCTAAGCTTCGAGGAACACCCACTTATAATTAGTAGGAATCTTCTGCTGATAGCCCAGATTGGTAGGTTATTGAATCACGGTCGGCTTCTAGCTTGAGTTGTTTCTTCTATTTTACCCATGCCTGCCTCTAGAGATTTGGAAGAAGAAAGCCAAAAGAACATCTATTCCAAAAGGAATTGAAAAAGGAGGGGAATAATCCGACTGGCAAGCAGAAGAGCCAGAGGAAGAACTACTTATAGCAACTAAGAACATCTATCTCTACCTTGCTTCCTAGAGCCCGCAGGTTATGAAATAGTTAAAGGGGTTAGCTGCAGTTTCTCCTAGCTTCCTAGTTCTAAAGTCAGCTACGACAGGTAATAGAGAGATGGTCTTGTTAGAAGGCTAGTAGTCCCTCCAACATGGGATCTTCTCCGCTTCTTCCTGCCATTAGCTCAAAAGCAAGAGAGACAGCTTGATCGGACCTCTCTCTCGTTTCTGACTTCCTTCATTCATGCTGGTTACAAAGACAAGGAGACTCATTAGAAGGAATCTGGCCCTTAGCTTTAGGGCCTTGCCCATTCCCTGCCATCAACCACCCGTTCCCTTCCATTAACCGCTCAAGAGCAAGAATCAAACAGCCAAACTGCCTTGCTTCATTGCTGAACTTCCTTGTCCTCTTTGTGAAAGAGAGGGATTAATAGAAGGAAATAAGAGGCGCGTCTCAGGTCTCTCGAGCGAACCCCCTTGTTACATCCGGTCCGCTCCAATCGCTCGCTGGGACCATTACCATTGTCAAAAACAGCAACAACCGATTCGCCACAACAGCTATACACCGAAGGGTAGTTTGCTTCTCCTTCTTTTTCCGGTCTCTCAGTCAATCCCTTCTTTGCTTTTCTATGATAAGCGGTTCAGTAGTAATTATTTCCCAAGTAGCAAGACTGTATTTAACCCCACCTTTGAGCATTTTCTTTCGGGGCCTAGCTCACTTTCCTATCCTAGTAGGCCTCATTCTCAACCACCCTTTGGCTCTTTATAAGTCTTCGTTGCTCCTCTGCCTCTCTCAGTCATCATTGATCCTCAGTCCAGGTTTCTACCTCTACACAGTTCGCTAATTGTAACCGATACTTTTCAATACAACTTTGACTTTCATCCTCGCTTATCTTTTCTTCATTTTCGATCCAAAGTTCTGCCACATCTCTGCGTGCGTCGCATTCACATTCCATTCCAAAGTCCCTCTGCAGGACAAATGGAATTGCTCGCGGCTAAGACAAGAAAATGGTTTCATTTGCGCACCACGGGACACCCATCCCATACCACAGCTTCGGATTCATTGAGTAGGAGTAGAAAGCAGCACGGGAGCTATTAGCCTTAGGTTCTTGGAAAGCATCTGATTTAGATAATCTTATTCAACGGTTGCTTACGCTAAGATGAATAAAAG